ACCCCCCGCCGTATACAAAATAAATTTTGTAGCTGAGTACAGACGTTTCTTTCCTCCCCACATAGATAGAAGTAGATAAACAGGAATTAATTCTAACTCCCACATAATGAAAAAAAGTAAAAGGTCCCGAGAAGAAAACAATCCTATTTGAGCACTGTACATCGCTAACATCAGGAAATTAAATAATCGAGAATCCCGAGTAACCGGCCAAGCTGCTAAAGTCGCTAAAGTGGTGATGAATCCCGTTAGTAAAATAGGTCCTATAGAAAGTCCATCTATTCCTAATCTCCAATGGAAATCAAACAACTGTATCCATTTATAATCCTCCATCAGTTGGATTAATGGATCATCTGTTTGGAAATGATAACAGAATGTATAGGCCGTTAGAAGGAGTTCGAAAATGCATATAAATATAGTATACCAACGAATTACCCTATTTCCTCTATGGGGAAGAAAAAAAATTAAGGAACCTGCAAATATTGGCAAAATTACAATTATTGTTAACCAAGGAAAATAATTCGTAGTAAAGACAAGATAGACTTGGACCAGAAAAACCCGTGCTCAAAATATTTTGAGCACGGGTTTTGTCGGTAAAAAAAATCAAATGGATTCAAGTAAAATTTTTTCGAACGTATCAATAAGCTAGACCCATACTGCGGGTTGTTTCATGCCATAAATAAACTCGAACACTCAAGAAATCCGTTGGACAGGCAGATTCACATCTTTTACAACCAACGCAGTCTTCAGTTCTTGGAGCAGAAGCAATTTGTTTAGCTTTACATCCGTCCCAAGGTATCATTTCTAATACATCGGTCGGGCAAGCTCGGACACATTGAGTACATCCTATACACGTATCATAAATCTTTACTGAATGTGACATTGAATCTATACATTTTGGAAAGTCATAAAATTTCGATCTAGTAAACTTATTAACAAATCCTATATTTAGATACCAGATGAATCAACAAGTTATCAGAATTTTTCGAATAAATCTACTTCTGGATTGGTTTATGAGAAAGGTCCAAAATACTTTGATTTATTAGGTTTTTGAAAACAAGGTCATACCTTAATTTAATATAGCAAACATACTAATTCGAATTCCTTTATGAATATTAGAATTTATACGATTAATACTAGTTATTCAACAAATTCGATTGGTTAATACGAGTTGATTTTCGGTTACGATAAATTGATGAAACAATAGCCAGTCCAATAGCCGCTTCAGCGGCTGCAATAGCTATAACAAAAATTGAGAAAATGTCTCCTTTTAATTGACGATTATCAAAAAAATCAGAAAATGTTACAAAGTTTATATTAACTGCATTCAATATAAGTTCAAGACACATAAGAGCTCTAACCATATTTCGACTTGTGATCAATCCATAGATACCGATGGAAAATAAATAGGCACTCAAAACAAGTACATGTTCGAGCATCATTAACCAACTCCTTATCAATCTTATTAATTTCAATCACACTGCAATCGATTCGATTGAATCACATATAACAAATATTCCATACTTGAATTTCTTTTTTATTATTGTTATTGACGAGCTACAGCAATTGCACCTATTAAAGCAACTAAAAGAATTATTGAAATGAGTTCAAATGGAAGAAAAAAATCTGTTGATAAATGAACTCCAATTTGCTGACTATTAGTTATCAAATCTTGCTCTAGAATCTGGTTTGATTTTGTAGTCCAAATAATACCGTACCATGACATATCTAGAATAGTAGTAATTAGTGAAATAAAAAGACCTGTACAAACCACCCAAGTAACTCCATCCCCAATAGTCCAAAGATGAAAATCTTTGTAATATTCTGAGCCATTCATAAACATCACAGCAAAAATGATTAAAACATTTATAGCTCCTACGTAAATAAGCAGCTGCGCAGCAGCTACAAAGTAGGAGTTCAATAGAATATAGAATAAAGATATACAAACAAGAACCAATCCCAACGAAAAGGCAGAATAAATTGGATTGGGAAGTAATACCACTCCTAGACCTCCTAAGATTAGACCCGACCCCAGAAAGACTAAAAGAAAATCGTGTATTGGTCCAGGTAAATTCATTTTAAAAATATATAAATTGAGATATTTCATGAGTTTATTGATCTGAGCAGAAAAAAAAGAAGTGATTCTATTTTTTATGGTACTTCTTAACTAAATGAAATTAAAATGGGTCTGGGTTGATATAGATAGTGTTATTGGAGTATTCTAATTCAATATTCGAAAAATGGTTTGAAACTATATTATATATTTTGAAATCATTACTCTAATGTAGAAATACATTTTCAATCCAAAAAAAAGGACCAACGATTCATATTAAAAAAAATTGTATCCTTTTAGATCCAAATAGATCCAAATTGAGCCTTATTAATATTTTTTAATATTAATTAATATTAATTTGATTTGTTTAATCAAAAGGTTCTATCCATTTTTTATTTGAGGTGAATTCGAAATTGTTCGAATTGTGTAATCATCAATTACTGATGTTGG